AAAATAAAAATAAAGAAAAGTTTTGATTTGATCTATTCGCTGAGATAAAGACATAAGAATCAGACGCAATATAACAACATAAAGTATAAAGTTCATTTTTTTAGCACTTAACTTTTTCGTGGATTCCAGTGTTCAGATTGCGGAGAACCCCTTTTTTCTTTTTTTAGTAGAATTTTTCGAATAGGATTGAAGTGCGTAAGAAGGCTTGTATTTAGTAAACCCTGCCCATATAGCTATCTATATATCCAGCACCCCCATTTATTGCATAGTTCGATTCGGGACAGCACGTGTTGGACTCTATCAAAATTTCGATTTTCTCTTCAATCGAAATTGCAGTACGACAATTTTCGGCAAATTCCCTATAGAGAGGCATCATCCACAGATAAGATAACCGATAAGCTAGAAGCTTGCCACGAAACTATTTATGTTTCGGGTTTACATATACTCATAATTGCTGTTATAATTGAAATTGAGAAGATTTTTTAGAGAAAAAAACCAATACCGATTAGGTAGGTATCAATTTCGATTTTCTTCTATAATTTTTCATTAGGAAACACACTTTCCAATTTAAATCCAAGAATAGATCATGAATTTACAGTCACTAGTTAATGGTTCCAATTTGTCCTGAATTTTCGCTTTTGTGACTGAAAATACACATTTCTTTTTTCAATAGAAAAAAAAAAGAAAGAGAAAAGAGAAGGATTAATATATTGTGCGTTTTGAGATACTCTAAAATCAATTGAAGAAATGGGGACCCTCCAAAAAAAAGGACCGATTTTTTTTAGGCAAGGAATTCATAAAAACGAGATTTCAGAGGGAGGTATAAAAAAAGACATTGAGTCCCCCCCAAAACAAGCAAAGGGGGAATTTTTTCATATATTTTGGATCGTTTTGGCGACATGGCCGAGCGGTAAGGCGGGGGACTGCAAATCCTTTTTCCCCAGTTCAAATCTGGGTGTCGCCTGATCAACAAACGATAAGACTCGAAATCCCTTATTCTGCTTGGCTGGTATAACTCGCCGAATCTTTTGCAGCAAAGGATGCGACGCGACTCTTGACACTATTCTAATTTATTTCCACTGCTAATGTAGGGTCTCCTGACCGGGTCTTGAATTAGATTGAATAGCCCCAGGGAGAATCGAATTAATGAATTAATAGTTATGCAAGGGTCAGGAGATACTTTGTAGACAGTATACATAGTATACAGACTCATGAGAGTCTCTGAGCATACGGGCATTCAATCAATATTCGATTGGATAGATAATTGGTTAATGATGATGATACTTAATAATAATCAAGGGCAACAAAAAAAATGAAAAGGTCTTATTATTACTACATATTAGGTCACATTCTCTTTGATACTTCCAACGAAAAGTGCGGCCGTGTTTTTTGTTTCGTTTTACCGATTCGACTAGAAATCATATACGAACTTGTTCTAAGTGGATTTTTTGGAGCGTTTCATATTTATTGGAGTCTTTCATCAAGGGGGTTGGTTCAGAACCCCTTTTTGACTCTGCGCCAATGATTCCACTATTATTAGGAAACAATAATGGAATCATTTCTTCATATTCATAGAGATAGGGGCATAATTCACATGGATATAGTAAGTCTCGCTTGGGCTGCTTTAATGGTAGTCTTTACATTTTCCCTTTCGCTCGTAGTATGGGGAAGAAGTGGACTCTAGAGATACTAATAATTGAGCTGGGAAATCAAACAGTATCACTTTTTTCTAGATCGTTCTGCAAAGCCTTTTTCATTATATTAATTTCATTATTTAATAATTAATATAATGAAATTAATATAATAATTAACTTAATATTTAATAGATTGAATTAATCAAAATATCTGCATTTCGGAATTCTATTGTCTTGGGGAGTCTAGCGAGGTAACTGTATTTGATTCTATTATGAATAGAATACAATTCATAATCTATATGAATAATACTCTTTCAGAATCCAAATTAAACAGATATTTCACAAATTCCCCTATTCCTATTTTGAAAGGAAAGGGGGTATGAATAATAGGAATTTTATTCCAACCGAAGTCTTCCTAAAATTTCGATTTCGTTTTTCTGAACCGGCCCTTCCCGGAGTTATATATGGACAATGAGGAAGAACGCGGAAACCCGGACTCTTTTTTACTTTTTTTCTTTATTGGCCTTTTTACTGTTCAAAGAGAAAAGAAAGGAGTTCACGATTTAATATTAAAAAAAATAAGATTGTGCCCAGGTCAAGTCACATATTTCGCACTTCCCACTTGTTTGATTATTTTATAAATTTCATTTCTGCTATGCTTTATTGACTCGTTTCATATCATGGCTCAAGGGTTGCAAATCGCTGGGGTACCTCTTTTGAAATCTGAAGAAGGGACCATAGAACTCCTTGGATCATCTGAAAACCCCTCAATCAATTACTTCTCTGGAATGCTAAAAAAAGATTACTTTATTTCTTTCATATTTCATTTTCTTTTATTAACTTGCTTTCTTTTAGTCTTTTAGTAATATACGCCCAAGTTTGTTTTTCTTTCATTGATTTGATTCTAATGGATACCAGGATTCATATTGAAACTAATTAGAAATCAAGAAATTCGAAAATCGTAAGAGCCTCCTTTCTATTATTTAAGATTGATTGGAATGAACAAAAATAAAATACAAATAGATGAAGCAAAGAAATAGAACTGAGATACTATGTACATTACATATATTTAAGCCATATTAACATGTATGAAGACACATATCCATATTGTAGATTGATCTCTACTCAGTTTCTATCTTTCTACATTACAATAATAAAAATAAATAGTATGGTACAAAGACTCATATATGAATCTTTCTACCATACTATCGGATCTCGTAGGCTACTGCTGATTCTAGTCCGTTCATTTCATTTAAGACTAAGACGTGAAATTTGGAATTTTTTTTCTTAAATCATTGATAAGAACTAAGAAGTCAAGTTTCATTCAAATTAATCACTTTGACTGACCGTTTTTACATATATTATAAGCAAAAAGGCAGTAGGAACTAGAACGAACAGTGTAGTAGCAATAAATGCGAGAATATTTACTTCCATAATATCATCGTTTGGTTTTTTTACTTCGCAATAACTCGGGATTTAATCCCATAGAGATGATAACCCTTTCGCTTGTAAATTCAATGGGATGAATTACATTTCGATGATAGCGAATGGGATCAATATCATGAATAACAATATCTGCCTGTCAAGTCGATTCATCGTCGAGAATTCAATAGTATAACATAGGAAGATCTTTTATCCCACACCGAATACAAACTTGAATCCCGAATTCAATTAAAAGAATTCCTTTACTTGAATAGTAATACTTTTTTTTATCATTCTTTTCCATTCTGTCTTTTCTATAATCGACCGCCTTACTTGTATGACCAACTACCCGCTTCCACTTCCTTTGTTTACAAAGGGTTTCGAAATAAACCAAACAAACAATCGAAACGAAATAGAAAAAGGAAGGGGTTAAGTTCGAAACTCCTTTTTCGTTTTTTTTATGATATAATTTTCTTGAAAAAAAAAGAGAAAGGGATAGCATTGGGCATGAAATTCTACCATTGTATTTTCACCCAGTTTAACAGAAAAAGGCGCGATATATTGATGATTGATGTCTTTTTTTATTTATTGGATTTAGCTCCATCGGGACTGACGGGGCTCGAACCCGCAGCTTCCGCCTTGACAGGGCGGTGCTCTGACCAATTGAACTACAATCCCGGGCAAGTAAAAAGTACCGAATCCATATTCTTATGATTTCATTCAAAACATTGCATTTCTCTTTAGATAAAAATCGACGTGTTGGAACGGAGACGTGAGTGAGATATTGATATCCACACGAATATACACGTTAGTGAGAGCAGCACGGATTACTAGTAATCCGTTCGTTATTGCCAAATCATCGATTGGTAATTCCTTTTTCAATGTCCACAAAGAAAAAAAAAAGACTCTTTTTTTTTTTTGCGTTACTTTTTTCTTTTCATTAGACTTTATACTTTCTATTTAATGATCCTGATAGGAATATAGATCATTATTAGCAAGATCAGAATTTATGGGAACAAATAAATGGAACAAATCGAATAAATAAATAGCGGTAGGGATATATCAGAGAATTGGACTTTGATTCTTTCGTATCTGGCATTTCTGGAAAACTAAGGGGGTTATATCATTTCATGGCGGATCGGCGAATTATTGGGCCGAGCTGGATTTGAACCAGCGTAGACATATTGCCAACGAATTTACAGTCCGTCCCCATTAACCGCTCGGGCATCGACCCAGGAAGAATCAAGTCTAGGCTTCTTTAGAATCCACGATGAACTTCCTTTCGTAGTACCCTACCCCCAGGGGAAGTCGAATCCCCGCCGCCTCCTTGAAAGAGAGATGTCCTGAACCGCTAGACGATGGGGGCATACTTGCCCGACTGCCATCATACTTAGTATGAACAGTTTTTTTAAATTGTCAATATAATTGAATGGTATGACTAGATCGGAGGGATCTTTCCGCCCTTTCTGATCCCATATGAATAGCATTTTTTGATTTGTCAGTTATATTCATCAATCACTCATTCTAACTAAAAAAAAAATCAAAAAAGGACGAAAGTAGAGGACTCCTTTGGGAAGTGATTGGTCCGACCTAAAAGAAGATTCGACTTCATTTCTTCCACTTACTTTCATCCAATTAACCATTCCTTGTTAAGATGAGATAGGCCTATTCCTATATGATACTAAGCTGGGAAATTAACAAATGAAAAATCGAAAATCTGGGAACAGGGATTAACAAGTTCTCAAAAATTGTTTTTTTTCTAAATTTTCGTTTCGGGGAACAAACCGAATCTCTTCATCACATGTGAAATAGCGTGGATCTATGTCGAATTGTTAGGTAAATATATCCATATATCAATCAAATGGATTTCGTTCCGTTCTGATGGGGTCAGATCAATTCAAGTCAATTCCATTAGGAGCGGTCTTGAACCAATTCATTTCATTG